TAAAAGGCAGTGTAATAAAGCATTAATACTGATTCTTATATAACATAATTAAAATATAACATAATTAAATGGCTCTTCTTATAAATTTATAAATTATAGAACAAAACAAAAAAATCAAGAGCTTCGAGCCAATAAAGACTAAGAAGATTGACTCAAGAACAAATTGCATTATGGGCTCCGTTGTAAAAATTGGACCTAAGCATTAAGTAAGAAGCGATGGGAACGATGGAAGCTGTGAATGCAAAAGATTTTTATGAAAAAGGAATCTTAATGATTCACTGGTCGGGATGGCGAAATGAACCGGAGATCTATTCATCTATTGTAAGAAGTTGGGAGACAAGCCAAAAATTGAAATAGAAGAGTAAATATTCGCCCGCGAAAACTTTCTTTTTTTGAATTGATAAATTTGGACGATAAAAAGAAAAAGACAAAAATTTGTTCTATTTTTATTTCAAAATAACAATATGATTTCGAAAATAGAAACTAAAATCTTTAATTGTCTATTTAAACAAGATCTATAGATTACTAATAGATTAGATTATTAGATTATAGGAAATCTCAAAAAATTCCATGATTCTATTTAAATACATGTATATCTTAATCTTAATTAGTTAATTAGTAGTTAATTTAGTTAATTATTTCATTTTTATTTAATTAATTATTTCATTTTTATTTAATTAATTATTTCATTTTTATTTAATTAATTTAATATTAATTAATTAATTTAATATTAATTATATTAATTAAGATTCGAAATCTTTTTTTGTTTTTTAATTCTTTTATTCGCGAGGAGCCGGATGAGAAGAAACTCTCACGTCCAGTTCTGCAGTAGAGATGGAATTCATAATCAATCATCAACTATAACCCTAAAAGAACCAGATTCCGTAAACAACATAGAGGAAGAATGAAGGGAATATCATATCGAGGGAATCGTATTTGTTTCGGTAAATATGCTCTTCAAGCACTCGAACCCGCGTGGATCACATCTAGACAAATAGAAGCCGGTCGGCGGGCAATGACACGAAATGCACGTCGTGGTGGAAAACTATGGGTACGTATATTTCCAGACAAACCAGTTACACTAAGGCCCGCAGAAACACGTATGGGTTCGGGGAAAGGATCCCCGGAATATTGGGTAGCTGTTGTTAAACCAGGTCGAATACTTTATGAAATGGGCGGAGTAAAAGAAAATATAGCTAGAAGGGCTATTTCAATAGCAGCATCCAAAATGCCTATACGGACTCAATTCATTATTTCGGGATAAAGGAGAAAAGGGTAGAACTAACAGAAATGAGTCTTGGGTGTGAAAAAAAAATTGCTTATTTCTTTCTTTTTTTATTTTTAGACAAAAAATATTTCTTTTTTTTATCCTTTGCATTATGCATTAAAAGAACAAATTACAAAATGATATGATTCAATCTCAGACCCATTTAAATGTAGCAGATAACAGCGGGGCTCGAGAACTGATGTGTATTCGAATCATAGGAGCTAGCAATCGGCGATATGCTCATATTGGTGACGTTATTGTTGCTGTGATCAAAGAAGCCGTACCAAATATGCCCCTAGAAAAATCAGAAGTGGTCAGAGCTGTAATTGTGCGTACCTGTAAAGAATTCAAACGTGAGAACGGTATGATAATCCGATATGATGACAATGCTGCAGTTGTTATTGACCAAGAAGGAAATCCAAAAGGAACGCGAATTTTTGGCGCGATCGCCCGAGAATTAAGACAATTTAATTTTACTAAAATAGTTTCATTAGCTCCCGAAGTATTATAAAAAGGGATCGCGCTATTTTATTTTTCTAGTGGGATAGTTGAAAGAAATGGATTGAGAAATAGATTGTATCTCACGCATATACCTTTATTCATAAAATATTCATAAAATATTCATAAAAAAAAAAAAGAAATAAGCATGTTGATTATATCAAATTTTGAGTCACCAACAATTTTAGTTCATCATGGGCAGAGACACTATTGCTGAGGTAATAACCTCTATACGAAATGCTGATATGGATAAAAAAAGAGTAGTTCGAATAACAGCCACTAATATTACCGAAAATATTGTCAAAATACTTTTAAGAGAGGGTTTTATCGAAAACGTGAGAAAACATCGAGAAAACAACAAAGATTTTTTGGTTTTAACGCTACGACATAGAAGGAATAGGAAAAGGCCCTGTAGAAATCTTTTAAATTTAAAACGGATCAGTCGACCTGGTCTACGAATCTATTCTAATTATCGACGAATTCCGCGAATTTTAGGCGGGATGGGAATTGTAATTATTTCTACTTCTCGAGGTATAATGACAGACCGAGAGGCTCGGCTAGAAAGAATCGGCGGAGAAATTTTGTGTTATATATGGTAATCTTTTTAATATACAAATTGGACCCAAAACCTACAATTTTAAATTGTAAAATAAAAAAGAAAAGGGACGAGTTGTCTAATATTGTTCCTGCTTCATTAGTTGATACTTCAAGGGGACTTTACCTGGAATGAAAGAA